TTTTGTTTTAAATTGAATTTCTTCTTTACTATATTACAATTTCTTCTTTACTATATTACTCTTACTATATTACTATACTATTACTATAGTATATTACTAGAATTACTATCTATATCTATTATATATAATTATTCTAAGTTAATATAAGATAGGGAATTCTTTACTTTGACTTTCTATTTATTTATAAGATATAAGATCAATAGAAAAATAGAAAATATATAAATAAAAATATATAAATATATATAAGATATATAAGATTATATAAGATAATAAGTATAAACTAAGTATAAGAATAGAAACTAAGTATAAGAATAAGTAGAATAGAAAAGAAAAAGAACTAAGTATAAGAGCATTCTATATTACACATCACATATAGAAAGAGAATTGAAAGGAGAAAAAAAAAAGAGAGAAAAAAAGGAAAAAGAAAGTAAAGAATATCTATTCCGATCTGTCTTAATGAATTAATTTCATTTGTATGAGGTATTAAGAAATATCTATCCGATACATTATTCACGTGTCAGGAACCAGATTTGAACTGGTGACACGAGGATTTTCAGTCCTCTGCTCTACCAACTGAGCTATCCCGACCATTTCCCGTGCATCATCCTAGCAGAGTACTTCTATCTATGTCAATAATGAAAAGAACTAAAAAAGAAAATCTTAACAAATTGGCTCTAGCCCTTTCAATTCTTGGATCTTCAAAAAGAAGACTTTTTTTGTCAAAAAGATATAGACTATGAATGATTCAATAACGGAGATTCCTTGAATATATATCTTCATATCGTATTATACAAAACAAATGAGATTGGATTGAAAAAAGATACGAGGATTTATATTTGGATCCATTTGCGAAAGAACAGAGTGAATAAAATGAGAAAGATATTTCATTTTGTTTAAACTGAGTCACTGATGAAAAAAAAATGAATAAAGAGGATGAGGATAAATAAAGAGCGAGGAAGTAAAATGGGCTTTTTATTGGGGATAGAGGGACTTGAACCCTCACGATTGAAAAATTCGACGGATTTTCCTCTTACTATAAATTTCATTGTTGTCGGTATTGACATGTAAAATGGGACTCTCTCTTTATTCTCGTCCGATTAAATTTCAAAAGATCTATCAAAAATTCTGGAATGAATAATTTGATTATTGAATATTCGAATTCTATTCTTTTTTTATTAGAATGATAGAGATCAAAAAGATATATGAAAAATTGAAGTTGAAAAAAGAATAGAAATATAGGGTTTCTTATAGATCCTTATCTCATACTATTATATTACTCATATTAATAATATAATATTAATAAATATTAATAGAAAGAAAGAGAAGATTTTTATTTTCATATATAAATTTCATATTTCATTCATATTTCATATATAAATTATAAATATATAGAGATACAGAATAGAATTCGATATTAAGATTTGGGTTGTGATTAATCGTTTGCTATGTCAGTATGTATACGTACGTCTTAGGTATATAATACGTATCCTTTCTGTCATTTCGATAGAAGTCTTTTAGCTACTAACGTAACGTAATCAATTTCATTCGTTAGAACAGCTTCCATTGAGTCTCTGCACCTATCCCCTTTTTATTCTCATTTTTCATCTTTCATCGTTTTTTCTCTCGAAACAAAGATTTGGCTCAGGATTGCCCTTTTTTAGTTCCAGGGTTTCTCTGAATTTGGAAGTTACCACTTAGCAGGTTTCCATACCAAGGCTCAATCCAATCAAGTCCGTAGCGTCTACCAATTTCGCCATATCCCCTTTCCTTTGAGACAAGAATCCAGCTGTAATTCCACCCACCTCTTTCATTTATCTTGGCACTATTGAATCCATTAGGTAATGATTCAATATTGAAAAAGTGTATGCTGTTATTTTATTTTTTTCCTCTATTCTATATTATATCATTTCATCTATAAACCCTATTTTTTCAATGTAAAATGATTTTATCATTGATCTATCCGCAATTCAATATGGATAGATATATACCACATATATATATATGCCTTTCCTCCTCCTTCATTTTTACAGTGTAGTTTTGAATAGTGGAACGGTCGATATTCATTCTTCTTTTTTTTTTCATTTTGAATTCTAATTTCATTGATATTTTCTTTTCATATTTCATATATATGAATATGAAATTGAATTTAGATTTCTATTTAGATATCTAATTTATCTAGATCTAAATAGTTTTCTTTTCTATTTTCTAAATAGAATCTAAAATATATAACTAATATTTAAGAAATAGAAGAAATTGAAAGAATCAATAAATAAAAGAAAAAAAGAATAAGAATCATTAGAAAATAGCTAAGATCTGCTAGTTTCCTGTATTCCTATACACTATTGCTCTTATATCCGCCCGCTTAGCTCAGAGGTTAGAGCATCGCATTTGTAATGCGATGGTCATCGGTTCGATTCCGATAGTCGGCTCTTTTTTTATCTATTTTTTTATTTACATGATTGAAAATCTCTACTCTCGCTTTCTCTAAATGTCGGATCAC